CACAACGGTTTGTACCGATTCGGAAAGAATGAAATATTCTCAGAACTCTTCGTTGATCCGACATGCTATTTTTTCCATTCATTCCCTTTCAGGATCAGTCGTGGTCTTCCAAACTTTACCGATGGTATGGACGAATCCCTCGCTTCATCCAAATGTGTAAAAGATCCTAGCCGCACTTAAAAGCCGAGTACTCTACCGTTGAGTTAGCAACCCAAATATAAAAAGTTTATGAAAATACAATCAAAAAAAAAGATAGATAAATGTCAAAATTTATAGACCACCTCTTCGTTCTTATGTTATCGACTTTTAAATCAAAACCCCTATTCTTATTATATCAAAGAGGATTCAAGGAATCCCATCATTTGAATAATATAAGGTAAAAATCAAACCGCTCGGACAAAAACAAATTTATCGACTTATCACGATGAATTATATTTGTTCGATACACTGTTGTCAATATAAATGTTGAGAAAATAATACAACGGAAAAACAAAATAAATATAAATGGAATTTTTTTAAATACTATTAAAAAAGGGCTTGTGTTGGATTGGCACTACATAGCTGAAAAAAGTTTAGATTTTAGATAGAGGAATAAAAAAAAATACCAAGTAGAAAAAAATATCAGATTGAATCAATAATCAATAATAAGTAACTAGAATAAAAAAGGGAGGATTCCTTGGTTATTACTTATTATATTCAACGAAAACCGACCAATTGAAGGAACTCCCAGAATTTTATATTTCTAGGATCAAGCAACTCGAGTTTTGTCGTTCTAGAACATGAGATTTTATAGAAGCAATGAAAAATAGATATGAGTAGAATCCAAAAAAGGAAAAAAGTATATATATAAATACAAAAATTTATATAAGAATTACTATCCCTTTCTATTTCTTTATTTCATTAATTCAATTTTGTTTGATTAGGACCAAGTTACTTAAAAACCTCTGCCTTTTTTAAAAGATACCGAACAGTTCCTGTGGGCTGAGCGCCCTTTTCAAGGAAATATAGAATAGCAGGAACGTTTAAATAACTTTGATTCTTTATCGGATCATAAAAACCTACGTTCCGAAGATCTCTTCCTTCTCTTCGGGATCGAACATCAATTGCAACGATTCGATAGACGGCTCATTGGGATAGATCTAAGTAAATGAACAAGACCCCCCCTAGAAACGTATAGGAAGTTTTCTCCTCGTACGGCTCGAGAAAAAATGATTTGGAGTTTTGTATACGTATAGAATTCTAATTTCTGGCAAAGGAGTTGATAAAATAAATTAGAATGGGATTTAACTCATTTTTTTCTTCCTCCTTCCTGAAAAAATAAAAATCATTTGTACCCATAACTCAAGTTGGATAATTCTCAAAGAGCTTAAAAGAAAAAAATCTTTAGGCAATTTATTTCATTTTTTGAATGGTCTTTAACCCCCTCTTGCTTGTCTCATTTAATCTTTATTATTATCCAGTTATTGAGACAATTGAAAAAACGGTGTTTCCTTGTTCTGGGATCCTTTTTTTGTTTTAAATCAGTGGGTTTAGACATTACTTCGGTGCTTCTTAATCCTTACAAAATGGCAGCAACATACCCCTTTTGTGATTTCTTTCTATCAAAGAATCATATAAACGCTCGATTCCCGCGTGATACACTTTGAATCGAAAGACTTTTCTCAATTTCAACAAATTTTGCTTTTTAATTAAAAACTTGACTGAATCGGATCCTTTCAATTTCTATATTGATATATATGATATACTTACAAAGTTGTTCCAATTTATTGATTGGTATTAACCCTAGATTCTTGCCCCCTGAAAGATGAATCCATACTTTCTACCCGAGCTCCATCATGTACTATATTCATTACAACCTAACAAAAAAGGATTCTAGTGAAAACAGAACAGATGTCGGGTCAAGAGCACCTTCATTCATAGAAAAGATGGCGGATGTAAGAATAAAAATCCACAACGGATCGTGTCCTTCAAGTCGCACGTTGCTTTCTACCACAGCGTTTCAAACGAAGTTTTACCATAACAAAAAATTCCTCTAATTTGGAACCCATATGGAATTGATTCAATTATGGAATCATGAATAGTCATTGGTTCCGTCGATACATAAACATATTAATCTATACCCTTTTTTCTTCTATACAAATTCTTCTATACAAAGATGGCAAAAATTTTTTTGAAGCAATCTTAGCAAGATCCCACCTATTATTGTATGTTATTGTATGAATGCAACACTTTAACTTTACTTTTTATTAAAAAAATTAAAATATCTGTTTCTTTTCGAATTGAATCATCAACGATTTAAAGCAGATAAATGGATTGACAAAAAAAACCCCATTTTATTTTTTTGTGTGAGATAGATAAAAAAGACCGATCGAAGAGAATATTTAAGTACTTGTTCTTTCGATTCGAATTTTATTAATAAGATAAGATGAACGAATTAGGGGTTTTTCGTACCTATGAGATAGACTGAACTACAGTCTTTATTATGGATCCGTTACATATG